GCTTACGTAGCTTAAATAAAGCACAGCACTGAAGATGCTGAGATGAGCCCTAAAAAGCTCCGAAAGCACAAAGGTTTGGTCCTAGCCTTACAATCAACTTTTTCTGAACTTACACATGCAAGCATCCGCACTCCTGTGAAAATGCCCTTAAGCCTCTTTAACAGGGGATGAGGAGCCGGTATCAGGCACTACTTTAAGCCCATGACACCTTGCTATGCCACACCCACAAGGGAACTCAGCAGTGATAAACATTGAACATGAGCGAGACAAAGCTCGATTCAGTTACAGTTTATAGAGTTGGTCAATCTCGTGCCAGCCGCCGCGGTTATACGAGAAACTCAAGTTGATTATTTTCGGCGTAAAGCGTGATTAAAGTAACTATAAACTAGAGTCAAACTCCAACCAAGCTGTCGCACGCTCTCGTTGGTCTGAAGAACATTCACGAAAGTAACTCTACCTCCCAACACTTGAATTCACGACCGCTAGGAAACAAACTGGGATTAGATACCCCACTATGCCTAGCCATAAACTTTGACTACTTACGCAAAAATCCGCCAGGGAACTACGAGCCTAAGCTTAAAACCCAAAGGACTTGGCGGTGCTCCAAACCCACCTAGAGGAGCCTGTTCTATAATCGATACCCCTCGCTAAACCTCACCACTTCTTGCCAAACCCGCCTATATACCACCGTCGCCAGCCCACCTCGTGAGAGACTCCTAGTAGGCTTAATGATTTTACATCAACACGTCAGGTCAAGGTGTAGCATATGAAGTGGAAAGAAATGGGCTACATTTTCTACCCTTTAGAATAAACGAAAGATCTTTATGAAATCAGATCGGAAGGCGGATTTAGCAGTAAAGAGAAACAAGAGAGTTCTCTTTAAAATGGCCCTGGAGCGCGCACACACCGCCCGTCACCCTCTTCTACAAACTACATAATTTAAATAAACACATAACAAATACTAAGAAGAGGCAAGTCGTAACATGGTAAGCACACCGGAAGGTGTGCTTGGAACCAAAGTATAGCTTAACCAAAGCCTCCCGCTTACACCGAGACAATATCTGTTAAACCCGGATTACTTTGAGCCAAAAACCTAGCACTCCATAATAAACAAACAAATAACTCTCCATCCTCATCAATCACTAATTAAACCATTTTAAAATTTTAGTATAGGCGATAGAAACAAGTCTTAATAGCTACAGAAAAAGTACCGCAAGGGAAAGGTGAAATAGAAATGAAATAATTAACAAAGCAACAAAAAGCAGAGAACAAGCCTCGTACCTTTTGCATAATGGTCTAGCCAGTCCTAATCAAGCAAAAAGAATTTTAGTTTGACCACCCGAAACTAAGCGAGCTACTCCGAGACAGCTTTATAGAGCAAACCCGTCTCTGTGGCAAAAGAGTGGGAAGATCTCCGAGTAGGGGTGACAGACCAAACGAGCCTAGTGATAGCTGGTTGCTCAGGAAACGAATATTAGTTCAACCCTAAAATAGATTTTTAACAAACAAAGTAAGAAATCAACTTAGGATTTATTCAATCAGGGTACAGCCTGATTGAAACAGGGTACAACCTACAATATTGGGTAAAGATTATAATCCTTAAGGGAATTGAGTCAGTGGGCCTAAAAGCAGCCACCTGAAAAGAAAGCGTCAAAGCTCGCTCAACATAAAACCCTTTAATTAGTATAGCAAATTCTAAACCCATAATTTATACTGAGCTGTTCTATATAAATATAGAAGCACTTATGCTAGAACTAGTAATGTGAATATACAATTCTCCAAAATGTGAGTGTAAATCAGATCGAATAAGTCACTGATATTTAACGTCCTCTTTGAGATCCTTGCAACAACAAAACAAGAAAACCATGCACTAGACACCGTTTATCTAACACAAGAACATTTCAGGAAAGATTAAAAGACGCAGAAGGAACTCGGCAAATTATGAACCCCGCCTGTTTACCAAAAACATCGCCTCTTGCCAACAACCATGTATAAGAGGTCCAGCCTGCCCAGTGACTATATGTTCAACGGCCGCGGTATTCTGACCGTGCAAAGGTAGCGTAATCACTTGTCTTTTAAATAAAGACCGGTATGAACGGCACCACGAAGGTTCAACTGTCTCCTGCATCCAATCCATAAAACTGACCTCCCCGTGCAGAGGCGGGGATATAACCATAAGACGAGAAGACCCTATGGAGCTTTAAACTAAAGGCAGCTGCCAAACTATTTCACCCATAAGGAAAAACTATAAAACAAGCAGAAATTGACCTAAAGTTTTCGGTTGGGGCGACCATGGAGAATAAAAAATCCTCCTTGAAGAATAGGGCTTACAACCCTTAACCAAGAACCACTGTTCTAAGTAACAAAATTTATGACTGCAATTGATCCAGTCCTACTGATCAACGAACCAAGTTACCCTAGGGATAACAGCGCAATCCATTTCAAAAGTTCCTATCGACAAATGGGTTTACGACCTCGATGTTGGATCAGGGCATCCCAGTGGTGCAGCCGCTACTAAAGGTTCGTTTGTTCAACGATTAAAGCCCTACGTGATCTGAGTTCAGACCGGAGTAATCCAGGTCAGTTTCTATCTATGAAGTATTTTTTCTAGTACGAAAGGACCGAAAAAATGAGGCCAATGTTAGAATAAGCCTCCCTCTACATTAATGAAAACAACTAAATTGAAAATAGAACTAATACACTGCCCAAGACCAGGGCTAGCTAGCGTGGCAGAGCCCGGCTAATGCGAAAGACCTAAGCTCTTTTTACCAGGGGTTCAAATCCCCTCGCTAACTATGTTGACCATTATTACCCATTTAATTAACCCACTTCTTTATATAATCCCAGTCCTTCTGGCAGTAGCATTCCTTACTTTAATCGAACGAAAAGTCCTAGGCTATATACAACACCGTAAAGGCCCTAACATTGTAGGACCAACCGGTCTACTTCAACCAATTGCAGACGGAATCAAACTATTTATTAAAGAACCTATCCGACCCTCTACCTCTTCCCAAACCTTATTTTTAGTTGCACCCACTATAGCCCTAGCTCTAGCCATATCCATTTGAGCCCCCCTTCCTATACCATTCTCATTAGCAGATTTGAACCTAGGGATCCTATTTATTCTAGCCTTATCAAGCCTCACAGTGTACACGATTCTCGGGTCGGGATGATCATCAAATTCTAAATATGCCTTAATTGGGGCACTACGAGCAGTTGCACAAACTATTTCTTATGAAGTTACACTCGGATTAATCCTGCTCTGTATAATTTTACTAGCTGGTGGATTCACCTTATACAATTTCAACACAACACAAGAACAAATATGATTAATCATTCCCGGATGACCAATAGCAGCAATATGATATATTTCTACACTAGCAGAAACGAACCGAGCACCCTTTGATCTCACAGAGGGGGAGTCTGAGCTCGTTTCAGGTTTTAATGTTGAGTACGCAGGAGGACCATTTGCCCTATTCTTTCTAGCCGAATACGCCAACATTTTAATAATGAATACACTCTCTACCATCCTATTTCTAGGGTCTTCATTCATAAATCATCCAGAACTAACAACAATTTCTCTAATAATCAAATCATCCATCTTGTCTATAGTATTCCTATGGGTGCGAGCATCATACCCTCGATTTCGATACGATCAACTCATGCACTTAGTATGAAAAAATTTTCTTCCAATCACACTAGCGATAACACTATGACATATTTCATTACCAATCTCCTTGCTAGGCCTACCATCACAAACCTAGGAAATGTGCCCGAAAGTTAGGGATCACTTTGATAGAGTGAAACATATGGGTTCAAACCCCATCATCTCCTTAGAAAGACAGGAATTGAACCTGCACCTGAGAGATCAAAACCCTCCGTACTCCCGCTATACCACTCTCTAGTAAAGTCAGCTAAAAAAGCTTTTGGGCCCATACCCCAAACATGTTGGTTAAACCCCTTCCTTTACTAATGAACCCAATCACCCTATCAATTGTACTAGCCAGCCTTGCCTTAGGAACAATTTTTACTGTATCAAGTAGTCATTGATTTCTTGCCTGAATGGGCCTTGAAATCAACACATTAGCAATTATTCCCCTTATAACTCAATACAAACACCCACGAGCCATTGAAGCCTCAACAAAATACTTCCTAACACAGGCAGCAGCTTCAGCACTTCTTCTCTTCTCTAGCCTAAATAATGCTTGATTAACCGGAGAGTGATCAATTCTAGACCTAACAAACCCCCTATCGTGCGCAACTATGACTATTGCAATCTGCATAAAACTAGGACTGGCACCATTCCACTTCTGACTACCGGAAGTCCTTCAAGGACTAAGCCTCACTACAGGTTTAATCCTTTCAACATGACAAAAACTAGCCCCAATAGCCATTTTATACCAAATTTCTCCAACACTAAGCACACCTCTCCTACTTACAATTGGTCTAACATCAACATTAATCGGTGGGTGAGGTGGGCTAAATCAGACCCAACTACGAAAGATCCTAGCTTTCTCATCTGTCGCACATCTAGGTTGAATAGTTTCTATTCTTCCGTTTTCACCTCAGCTTATAATCCTGAACCTAATTATTTATTTAATTATAACTTCTACCATATTTTTGACACTAATAACCATTTCATCAACAAAAATTTCATCTCTAGCTACTTCATGATCTAAATCACCAACTACCACAGCACTATCACTCCTCACCCTTCTATCTCTAGGTGGCCTCCCACCTCTTTCAGGGTTCTTACCAAAATGACTTATTCTCCAAGAACTAACTAATCAAAATACAACTATTTTAGCCACAGTGTTAGCCCTATCAGCACTACTTAGCTTATTTTTTTACTTACGCCTAACATACGTCGTCACACTAACATCATCACCAAACACATCTAATATAACCATAACATGACGGCACCACTCTAAACAACCAACTATTTTGTTAGCAATTTCACTAATCTTATCCTCATTTATTATCCCAATCTCACCATTAATGGTGATATAGAGATTTAAGTTAACCAGACTAAGGGCCTTCAAAGCCCTAAGCAGGAGTTAAAATCTCCTAATCTCTGTATTAAGGCTTGCAGGACTCTATCCCACATCAACTGAATGCAACTCAAACACTTTAATTAAGCTAAAGCCTTTCTAGAAAGACGGGCTTCGATCCCGCAACATTTTAGTTAACAGCTAAACGCTCAATCCAACGAGCTTCATTCTACTTCTCCCGTTTTATAAACAGGGAAACGGGAGAAGCCCTGGCAAACTTTCGTTTGCTTCTCGAGATTTGCAATCTGGCATGTCAAACACCGCAGGACTTGGGAAGAAGAGGACTTGAACCTCTGTACACGGGGCTACAACCCGCCGCCTATTACTCGGCCACCTTACCTGTGGCAATTACTCGTTGATTATTCTCAACAAATCACAAAGACATTGGCACCCTTTACCTAGTTTTTGGTGCTTGAGCAGGGATGGTCGGAACCGCTCTTAGCCTTTTAATTCGAGCAGAACTTAGCCAACCAGGAACTCTACTTGGAGATGACCAAATTTATAATGTTATCGTTACAGCACACGCCTTTATTATAATTTTCTTCATAGTTATGCCTATCATAATCGGCGGCTTTGGTAACTGATTAGTTCCTTTAATAATTGGAGCCCCAGATATAGCGTTCCCCCGTATAAACAACATAAGCTTCTGACTCCTCCCCCCATCCTTCCTTCTCTTATTAGCATCATCTGGGGTTGAAGCAGGGGCTGGAACAGGTTGAACTGTTTATCCACCTTTAGCTGGAAACCTAGCACATGCTGGAGCATCGGTTGATCTAACAATTTTTTCTCTTCATTTAGCTGGTGTATCATCTATTCTAGGAGCAATTAATTTTATTACAACAACAATTAACATAAAACCTCCAGCTATATCACAATACCAAACACCATTATTTGTTTGATCAGTATTAATTACTGCTGTGCTCTTACTTCTCTCCCTCCCTGTCTTAGCTGCAGGGATTACAATACTACTAACCGATCGAAACTTAAACACAACCTTCTTTGATCCTGCTGGTGGTGGTGATCCTGTTCTCTATCAACACTTATTTTGATTCTTTGGCCACCCAGAGGTGTACATTCTTATTTTACCAGGATTTGGCATGATCTCCCATATCGTAACTTACTACTCAGGAAAAAAAGAACCTTTTGGTTATATGGGAATAGTATGAGCAATAATGTCAATCGGACTTCTAGGATTTATTGTCTGAGCCCACCACATATTTACAGTTGATCTTAACGTAGATACTCGAGCCTATTTTACATCAGCAACAATAATTATTGCTATCCCTACTGGTGTAAAAGTATTTAGCTGATTAGCTACTATACACGGAGGAACAATTAAATGGGATGCTCCAATATTGTGAGCCCTTGGTTTTATTTTCTTGTTTACCGTGGGTGGCTTAACAGGCATTATCCTTGCCAACTCATCTCTAGATATTGTACTTCATGACACTTATTATGTAGTAGCACACTTCCACTATGTCCTTTCCATGGGAGCTGTATTTGCCATTATAGGAGGATTCGTCCACTGATTCCCCTTATTTACTGGTTATACACTGCATGAGACATGAGCAAAAATCCACTTTGGGGTAATATTTGCTGGTGTAAATTTAACCTTCTTCCCTCAACACTTCCTTGGCCTAGCCGGAATACCTCGACGATATTCCGATTACCCAGACGCATACACATTATGAAACACTGTTTCATCTGTTGGATCCCTAATCTCTCTAGTAGCTGTAATTATGATAATGTTTATTATCTGAGAAGCATTTGCAGCTAAACGAGAAGTCTCACTGACAGAACTAACATCAACAAACATCGAATGACTTCACGGCTGCCCACCCCCATATCATACATTTGAGGAACCGGCCTTTGTTCAAATTCAACCAACCAATAATTAAAGACGAGAAAAGAGGGAATCGAACCCCCATGTTCTGATTTCAAGTCAGTCGCATCACCACTCTGCCATTTTCTTACTAATGAACTATTCGAGATGTTAGTAAAATATTACACCCCCTTGTCAAGGTGGAGTTGTTGGTTAAACTCCAGCACATCTCAACATGGCACACCCATCACAATTAGGTTTTCAAGACGCAGCCTCCCCAATCATAGAAGAGTTACTACACTTCCACGACCACACGTTAATAGCCGTTTTTCTTATTAGTACGCTTGTCCTTTATATTATCACCATTATGATAACTACTAAATTAACTAATACGAACTCTATAGATGCCCAAGAAATTGAGATAGTATGAACCATTATACCAGCCATCATCCTTATTATGATCGCCCTCCCCTCCCTTCGTATTTTATACTTAATAGATGAAGTTAATGATCCTCATCTAACAATTAAAGCAATTGGCCATCAATGATATTGAAGCTATGAATACACTAACTATGAAGACCTATCATTTGACTCATATATAGTCCCAACTAATGACCTCACCCCAGGACAATTCCGACTACTAGAGGTTGATAACCGAATAGTGGTTCCAATAGAGTCCCCAACTCGACTTCTAGTAACAGCCGAAGACGTTCTACACTCCTGAGCTGTTCCCTCTTTAGGTGTAAAAACAGACGCAATCCCAGGACGATTAAACCAAACATCATTTATCGCTACTCGTCCAGGAGTATTTTACGGACAATGTTCAGAAATTTGCGGGGCCAACCACAGCTTTATGCCTATTGTAGTTGAAGCGGTTCCCCTTACCGATTTTGAAAACTGATCTTCATCAATACTAGAAGCTTCACTAAGAAGCTAAATAGGGTATAAGCAACAGCCTTTTAAGCTGTAGACTGGTGACCCCCAACCACCCTTAGTGATATGCCACAATTAAACCCCGGCCCATGATTTCTAATCTTAATCTTCTCTTGATTTGTCCTTTTAATAATTATTCCTCCAAAAGTATTAAAACATAAAGCATTTAATGAACCCACCACACAAACTACAGAAAAATCTAAACCTAACCCCTGAACCTGACCATGAACCTAAGCTTCTTTGACCAATTTATGAGCCCTGTAATTTTAGGTATTCCACTTATCGCTATTGCAATACTTGTCCCATGATTACTATTCCCCAACCCATCTAACAAATGACTAAATAATCGACTAATTACTTTACAATCCTGATTTATTCACAACTTCACCAAACAAATTTTATTGCCGATCAATACGCCAGGGCATAAATGAGCATTACTTTTAACATCCTTAATACTCCTGCTTATATCCCTTAACCTTTTAGGATTATTACCATACACCTTTACACCAACTACCCAGCTATCCTTAAACATAGGCTTAGCTGTTCCATTCTGATTGGCAACAGTAATTATTGGTATACGAAATCAACCAACCATTGCATTAGGACACCTTCTCCCCGAAGGAACACCCACACCTCTTATTCCCGTTCTAATTATTATTGAAACAATTAGCCTTTTTATCCGACCATTAGCCTTAGGTGTCCGACTTACCGCTAATTTAACAGCTGGACACCTATTAATCCAACTAATTGCTACTGCGGCTTTCGTACTACTTTCAATTATACCTACCGTTGCCATCCTAACATCAATTGTTCTATTCCTACTTACACTCCTAGAAATCGCCGTTGCAATAATTCAAGCGTACGTATTCGTCTTACTTTTAAGCCTCTACTTACAAGAAAACGTCTAATGGCACACCAAGCACACGCCTACCACATAGTTGACCCAAGTCCTTGACCACTAACAGGAGCTGTTGCAGCTCTTCTCCTAACATCAGGATTAGCCATATGATTCCATTTTGGATCAATAATTCTTCTCACACTAGGCCTAGTTACCATGGTTTTAACAATAATTCAATGATGACGAGATGTGATCCGAGAAGGAACATTCCAAGGACATCATACACCACCTGTCCAAAAAGGCTTACGATATGGAATAATTTTATTTATCACATCAGAAGTCTTCTTCTTTATTGGATTTTTCTGAGCATTTTACAACTCAAGTTTAGCTCCAACATATGAGCTTGGAGAATGCTGACCGCCTACAGGGATTACCCCACTGAACCCATTTGAAGTTCCTCTTCTCAATACAGCTGTACTATTAGCATCAGGGGTTACTGTAACATGAGCTCATCATAGCATCATGCATGGAGATCGAAAAGAAGCAATTCAATCACTAGCCCTAACAATCCTTCTTGGGCTCTACTTCACAGCCCTTCAAGCAATAGAATATTATGAAGCCCCATTCACAATTGCAGACGGAGTTTATGGATCAACATTTTTTGTAGCAACCGGATTCCACGGCCTCCATGTTATTATCGGCTCTTTATTTCTGTCCGTTTGTTTAATACGACAAATTCAATACCACTTTACATCTAAACACCACTTCGGCTTTGAGGCAGCCGCATGATACTGACACTTTGTTGACGTAGTCTGATTATTCCTTTACGTATCAATTTACTGATGAGGATCATACTTTCTTAGTATTAACCAGTACACGTGACTTCCAATCACAAAGTCTCAGTTAAAATCTGAGAGAAAGTAATGACAGCCACTATTCTAACAATTGCTCTAGCTTTATCAACTATCTTAGCAATCCTAAGTTTTTGACTCCCACAGATCACACCAGATTCAGAAAAACTCTCCCCATACGAATGCGGATTTGATCCACTGGGCTCTGCCCGATTACCATTTTCTATACGATTTTTCTTAATTGCTATTTTATTCCTCCTATTTGACCTAGAAATTGCCCTTCTTCTTCCATCCCCATGGGCTGCACAACTTACCTCACCTAATATCGTGATTATATGAGCAGCTTTAATTCTAACCCTTCTTACCCTAGGCCTAATCTATGAATGACTACAAGGCGGCCTAGAGTGAGCTGAGTGAGTTGTTAGTCCAAACAAGACAGTTGATTTCGGCTCAACAAATTATGGATAAATCCCATAACAGCTCTATGACACTTATCCACTTTAGCTTCTGCTCAGCTTTTATTTTAGGTTTAACGGGATTAGCCTTAAACCGTTCCCACTTACTTTCAGCCTTACTCTGTCTAGAGGGTACAATACTATCTATATATGTTGGGCTATGCACTTGGCCGACCATGACCATGACATTCTCCTTTTCACTGATCCCAATACTCATACTCACTTTCTCAGCCTGTGAAGCCGCAACAGGACTAGCCCTGTTAGTTGCCACTACACGAACTCACGGAACAGATAAATTATTTAACCTAAACCTTCTACAATGCTAAAAATTTTACTACCAACACTTATGCTAATTCCGTCGACATGATTAATAAATAAAAAATGACTATGACCTTCTTTAACCTCTCAAAGCCTTCTTATTTCATTATTGAGCTTAACATGATTTTTCAACCAATCTGAAACAACCCACTTCTCAAACCACTTAATATCCATTGACCAAATCTCCACCCCATTACTAATTTTAACCTGCTGACTTCTCCCATTAATACTTCTTGCAAGTCAAAACCACTTAACAACAGAACCTGTCTCACGACAACGAACTTTTATTACTATACTTATTTTTCTTCAACTATCACTAATTATAGCTTTCTCAGCAACAGAGCTAATCTTATTTTACATCATATTCGAAATCACATTAATCCCAACACTAATTATTATCACACGCTGAGGTAACCAGGCCGAGCGTTTAAACGCAGGCACTTATTTTTTATTCTACACCCTGGCAGGCTCTCTCCCACTTCTAGTTGCCCTTTTATCATTATACTCATCTACAGGAACACTGTCTCTTAACCTTCTCCAACTTCTCCCAAATCATATTCCTATGACTTGAGCTAATAAATCATGATGACTTGCCTGCTTACTGGCCTTTATAGTAAAAATACCCCTATACGGCACTCATCTATGACTCCCTAAAGCCCATGTAGAAGCCCCAATTGCTGGCTCAATAGTTCTTGCTGCTATTCTCTTAAAACTTGGAGGATATGGTATTATTCGAATTTCAATTACACTATCCCCCACCATAAAAGAATTAGCCTACCCATTTCTTATTTTATCACTATGAGGTATTATTATAACCAGCTCAATCTGCTTACGACAAACAGATCTGAAGTCTATAATCGCCTATTCATCTGTTAGCCATATAGGTTTAGTTATTTCAGCAGCAATAATCCAAACCCCATGAAGCTTAACAGGAGCAATAATCTTAATAATCGCCCACGGTCTAATCTCATCTGCCCTATTCTGTTTAGCAAACACAAATTACGAGCGAACACACAGTCGAGCATTAATTTTATCACGAGGGCTACAAACTATCCTACCGTTAATGGGCACCTGATGACTTATCTCCAACCTCGCTAACATGGCTCTACCACCATCCCCTAACCTTATAGGAGAAATCACCATTATAACAGCTTTATTTAACTGATCAAACTGAACCATCATTCTAACAGGACTTGGCACCCTACTAACAGCCAGTTATTCCCTTTATATGTTCTTGATAACGCAACGAGGAATAACCCCAGAACATCTTAATGCAATTTACCCAACACACACCCGAGAACATACTTTAATAACCATGCACTTAATCCCGATTATTCCTTTGATAATAAAACCAGAGCTAATCTGAGGGTTATTTTTCTGTAGATATAGTTTAATAAATACTAGATTGTGATTCTAGAGTTAGAGGTTAAACCCCTCTTATCAACCGAACTTGGCTGGGACCCTAAGAACTGCTAATTACTTAGTTCCGTGGTTCAATTCCACGGCTTGTTCGGCTTTTAAAGGAAAACAGTCTATCCGCTGGTCTTAGGAACCAGAAACTCTTGGTGCAAATCCAAGTAAAAGCTATGAATTTTCCACTAATTTTCAACTCCTCTATACTAATCACAATTTCAATTTTAATTTTACCCATTTTTTTGTCAACATTAAATATAAATATTATCAACCTCCACTACTTAATCAAAACATCAGTAAAAACAGCTTTTTTTATTAGCATAATTCCACTTACTATTTTTCTAGACCAGGGCCTAGAATCAATCACCACTAACTTCCACTGAATAAACATCAATACTTTTGACATCAACATTAGCTTTAAATTTGATATTTACTCCTCAATCTTCCTCCCTATTGCCCTATTTGTAACATGATCTATTCTAGAATTCGCCACCTGATATATAGCCTCAGATCCATTAGTTACTCGATTTTTTAAATACCTTTTAACATTCCTTGTAGCTATAGTTATTCTAGTAACAGCCAACAACTTTTTCCAATTTTTTATCGGGTGAGAAGGAGTTGGAATCATATCCTTCCTTTTAATTGGGTGATGGTACGCCCGAGCCGATGCAAACACAGCAGCCCTTCAGGCAGTAATTTATAACCGAGTTGGGGACATTGGACTAATCTTAAGTATATCTTGACTAGCAATAAACTTTAATTCATGAGAGATACAACAAATCTTTATACTTAATACAGAAAACCTTACACTACCACTACTTGGACTAATCCTAGCGGCCACCGGCAAATCTGCACAATTTGGCCTTCACCCTTGACTGCCTGCCGCAATAGAAGGACCCACCCCTGTTTCTGCCCTACTTCACTCTAGCACAATAGTAGTTGCAGGAATTTTCTTACTTATCCGAATTCACCCAATTATAAATAATAATCAAACTGCACTCACAATCTGTCTATGTCTGGGGGCCATCACGACACTATTCACAGCCGCCTGCGCTTTGACTCAAAATGATATCAAAAAAATTGTAGCATTCTCTACATCAAGTCAGCTAGGACTAATAATAGTAACTATCGGACTTAATCTTCCCCAGTTAGCCTTCTTCCACATCTGTACCCACGCATTCTTTAAAGCTATATTATTCCTGTGCTCGGGCTCTATTATTCACAGCCTTAACGATGAGCAAGATATCCGAAAAATAGGTGGCTTACAACACTCACTACCAGTCACCACATCTTGCTTAACAATTGGTAGTTTAGCCCTTACAGGAACCCCCTTTTTAGCAGGTTTCTTCTCAAAAGATGCCATTATTGAAGCCCTCAACACTTCTCAGACTAATACCTGAGCCTTAACATTAACACTAATTGCAACATCATTCACAGCCGTTTATAGCTTTCGAATTGTTTTCTTCGCATCTATGGGTTACCCACGATCAAACTCTCTTTCCCCTATTAACGAAAACAACAAAGCAGTAATCAACCCTATTAAACGATTGGCTTGAGGAAGCATCCTAGCTGGGCTGCTAATCTCATCCAATATACTACCAATTAACTCCCCCATCATAACTATACCAACCCTTGCAAAACAAGCAGCTATTATTGTAACTATTACCGGATTAATTATTGCTATAGATCTATCTAAACTAACAACTTCTATAAACAAAGCATCAAAAACTAATATACACTCTTTTTCCAACCTGCTTGGATTTTTTCCAACTATTATTCACCGAGCCCTACCAAAAACCAACCTCAACCTAGCACAAAATATCGCAACTCATCTAATTGACCTATCCTGATATGAAAAAGCAGGCCCCCAAGGATTGGCAAACCGACAACTGCCAATAATTAAAACCACTTCAAATATCCAACAAGGACTTATCAAAACTTACCTAACCCTTTTTTTAATAACCTCAGCAATTATTATCGCCCTACTCTAATGCACGAAGACTTCCACCATACTGACTTCGAGTTAATTCAAACACTACAAATAAGGTTAACAACAAAACTCACCCACCAATAAACAGCAACCACCCACCATACGAGTATATTAAAGCCACCCCTGCTCAGTCACCACGCATAACATAACCCCCTAATTCACCAGACTTATTTATTCCATCAACCTCAACTCCACCTAAAAACATGTACCACATCAAAACACCCACTAAATAAACTAATACATAAAATACAACTGACCAACTACCCCATGCTTCAGGGTAGGGTTCAGCAGCCAAAGCCGCCGAATAAGCAAACACCACCAACATTCCACCAAGATAAATTAAAAAAAGAATAATAGACAAAAATGATGACCCAAACGCAGCAATCACTAAGCACCCAGCCCCTGCTGCTATTACCAACCCCAAAGCAGCATAATAAGGAGATGGATTTGAAGCAACAGCTACCAGCCCTAAGACCAACACAATTATTGAAAAAGAAATTATATAAATCATAATTCCCACCAGGATTCTAACCAGAACCTGTGATCTGAAAAACCACTGTTGTTATTCAACTATAGGAACTAATGGCACCAAACATCCGTAAATCACACCCATTAATTAAAATTATTAATAACTCCTTCATTGACCTTCCAGCCCCATCAAACATCTCATCATGATGAAACTTTGGCTCTCTCCTTGGGGTTTGTTTAATTGCCCAAATCGTTACAGGGCTTTTTCTAGCAATACACTACACAGCAGACACATCAATAGCATTTTCTTCAGTAGCTCATATCTGCCGAGATGTTAACTATGGTTGATTAATCCGAAACCTCCATGCCAATGGAGCCTCATTCTTCTTCATCTGCATTTACCTGCACATCGGACGAGGCTTATATTATGGCTCGTTCTTGTTCAAGGAAACATGAAACATTGGCGTTATCCTCCTATTTCTAGTAATAGCCACAGCATTCGTCGGCTATGTCCTTCCGTGAGGACAAATGTCCTTCTGAGGAGCTACAGTAATTACTAATCTTCTTTCTGCTATTCCGTACATCGGAAACGTACTAGTCCAATGAATCTGGGGAGGTTTCTCTGTAGACAACCCGACCCTAACTCGATTTTTTGCTTTCCATTTTCTCCTTCCATTTGTTATTGCAGGAGCCAGCATCCTCCACCTCCTGTTCCTCCACGAAACAGGATCTACAAACCCAACAGGATTAAACTCAGACCCAGACAAAGTTCCTTTCCACCCATACTTCTCTTATAAAGATCTTCTAGGCTTCCTAATTATACTCACAGCACTTACCCTTTTAGCCATATTTTCCCCAAATCTATTAGGTGACCCTGATAACTTCACCCCTGCCAACCCTCTAGTCACCCCCCCTCACATTAAACCAGAGTGATACTTTCTATTTGCCTATGCTATCCTACGATCAATTCCAAATAAACTAGGCGGAGTACTAGCCCTTGTTCTATCTATCCTAATCCTAGCTTTCATACCCCTTCTTCACACATCAAAACAACGAAGCTTAATGTTCCGACCATTAACACAAATTATATTCTGAGCCCTAGTAGCAGATACACTTATCTTAACCTGAATCGGAGGCCAACCAGTTGAAGACCCCTACATTATAATTGGACAGTCAGCCTCGGTAATCTACTTCTCGATCTTTATCATTATATTCCCACTTGTCGGGTGAGTAGAGAATAAATTATTAAACTGATAGTCCTGATAGCTTAATCTAAAGCATCGGTCTTGTAAGCCGAAGATTGGAGGCTAACACCCTCCTCAAGACTTTTTGGCAGTTGTTAGCTGATCGAGAAAGAAGGAATTAAACCTCCACTATTGACCCCCAAAGCCAACATTCTAATTAAATTATCTCCCGACATATGCACTTTGTAACGCTATGCACTATTTACATTATATGTATATCGAGCATAAATTTATATACCCCTTGTCTAATATATTCAACCAATTATCAAGAATCTAACATATTCTATGTTTATATACATATTATGTTTTTATAGCATAAATTTATATACCCCTTGTCTACTTGAAAATCCTTAATATACTATCTTTGTGATAACCTTAATCTTGCCAAACAAATAAAAATCAAACAAGCAGTATTAATATTTATTCAAGAGAAATTAACTAATTCTAGCAGAGACTATGATTTCAACCCCTCCTCACTTTGCCCAGCCTGGAGTGATGTCTGATGCAAGATGCCCTGAATCTACCGTACCTGGATCTAGGCCTGATTACTGATGAAGTTTAAAAAGCATCTGCCGATAGTGAATCTGTGGGACCTTAACCTAATACTAGTCCCTAGTGTAATTCAGGAAAGCATCTATCCTATGCGTTAGTCCATCTTGCCCTCAGCCCAGCCTAGTTCCTAATTATATTGCATTCATAGTTTTTTATTTTTATTGACTTTCATTAGCATCTCAGTAGTGGCTAACAGCGCATATTACGTAATAGGGTGGAACATAGGTCTTATTGGCTAAGACGTACACGAAGTATTATCTCATGGTGTTAAAAATGAATGCATGATTGACATATTTAACCCTTAATTACAATGTGTTCTTCAACTCTCCTGTTATTTACCACCGGGGTTGAGACTTATCTATTAAAGGACGTTTCCGCGCGCTAAACCCCCCTTACCCCCCAAATTAATTTTTCCTGTAAAACCTTGTATTTCCCGTCAAACCCCGAAACCGGAAAAAATTTTACATTTTTAAACTAATTTATTTTAACTATACTAAAAAGTTCCTAGATCAGCTAGATAAGATGTTTCTCCTAATCTTTTTGCCTTCTGTAAGATAGTTAAAATAGGGTGCCATAACCCAAACCCAAATTTTCATTGTATATATATCGTATGTGTTGTAATAAATTCAATATTAGTCTCTCCACTAGTACAACACTTTTTTTTTATTACACATTATAACGTTGCATACTAACAAATAGCTTTTTGTACT